AAAATAAATCTATTTATTCAATTCAAATTGTTATTTACATTTGTTTTTTATTAATTTCTAATTCTTTTGTTTTCTTCATTGTAGGCGTTTTTCATTATTCCCATTCATATTGACAACAGTGTATCAAACAAATATAATCCGATCGTGTATAAATGAAGCTAGTTATCTCCGTTTCATGACCTTTGCTTTTCACGCACATGATGGTCTCATTGTATTTTCTGTGATACAAAAAATTACTTTTGTGTGATATAAGAAGTTTTTTTTTAATTGGAATATTTTGATTACGTCGTGTAATTTCATTTCTTTTGTTATTTTGATTCCGATTGTATCTACACAGAAAAATTTTTGATATTTTTGGGGTTGCTAACTCAATGGTAGAGTACTCGGCTTTTAAGTGCGGCTAGCATCTTTTACACATTTCTATGAAGTAACAGATTCGTCCATACTATCGGTAGAGTTTGTAAGACCGCGACTGATCCTGAAAGGAATGAATGGAAAAAGCAGCATGTCGTATCAATGGAAAATTCTAGTAATATTTTTACCTTACTAGATTAGGCCAAACCTTGTTTAAATTCTTGATGCGTAAAAAAAAAGTCAAGTCAAGTCGGGTCGAATGAATAAATGGATAGGGCACTATGCTCCAATTAGAGAGAAATCAAAAGTAACGGGCTTATGTTCTTAATTCGAATGATTCCCCGATCTAATTAGACGTTAAAACTATATTAGTGCTTGACGCGGGAAGGACTTTTCTTATGAGTGAGTTATCCATTTTTTTCTAAGTCCTAACTATTAGTTACTCTACGTTATGAGGTAGAGGGGAATGTGTAGAAGAAGCAGTATATTGATAAAGAGTTTTTTTTCCAAAATCAAAAGAGCGATTGGGTTGAAAAAATAAAGGATTTCTAACCATCTTTTTTATCCTAAAATATAAACCAATTAGATGGCAAAAGAAAAGAGAGGATAGAGAGTCCGTTGATAAGTCTTACTTATTTACGAGGTATCTATTATTATTCTTTTTTTACTGTAATACCTTGTTTTGACTGTATCGCACTATGTATCATTTGATAACCCAATAAATCCATTATAGTATCCCCCCCAGTTCAAATCAAATTTCAAATGGAGGAATTTCAAGGATATTTAGAACTTGAGAAATCTCGGCAACGTGACTTCCTATACCCCCTTATCTTTCGGGAGTATATTTACGCATTTTCTCATGATCATTTTTTAAATGGATCCATTTTGTTGGAAAATTCTGGTTATGACAAAAAATCCAGTTTACTAATGGTAAAACATTTAATTACTCGAATGTATCACCAGAATCATTTTTTTTTTTCCACTAATTATTATAACAAAAATCCATTTTTGGGGTACAACAAAAATTTGTATTCTCAAATGTTATCAGAAGGGTTTGCAGTCATTGTGGAAATTCCATTTTCCCTACGATTAGTATCTTCCTTAGAGGAAGAAGAAATCGCAAAATCTTATAATTTACGATCAAGTCATTCAATATTTCCTTTTTTAGAGGATAAATTCCCACATTTAAATTATGTGTCAGATGTATTAATACCCTATCCCCTCCATCTGGAAATTTTAGTTCAAATCCTTCGCTCCTGGGTGAAAGATGCCTCTTCTTTTCATTTATTACGGTTCTTTTTTCACGAGTATTGTAATTTGAATAGTCTTAGTACGTCAAAAAAATTTCTTTCTTTTTTTTCAAAAAGAAATCGAAGATTAGTCTTGTTCCTATACAATTCTTATGTATGTGAATACGAATCCATTTTCCTTTTTCTACGTAACCAATCTTCTCATATACGATTAACTTCTTATAGGGTCCTTTTTGAGCGAATATATTTCTATGGAAAAATCGAACATCTTGTCAAAGTGTTTGCTAATTATTTTTCGGCTATCTTACGGGTCTTCAAGGATCCTTTCATGCATTATGTTAGATATCAAGGAAAATCGATTCTGGTTTCAAAAGATACGCCACTTCTGGTTAATAAGTGGAAATATTACCTTGTCAATTTATGGCAATGTCATTTTTATGTGTGGTCACAACCAGAAA